GTCTGAGGATTTAACCGAATGGAATAGAGAAATGGATGTTAAATGCACCTATAATGGTATTCAATTATCCGAAACAGAATTTCCGAAAAATTGGTTAATAGACGGTATTCAGATAAAGATCTTATTTCCTTTCTGTCTGCAACCTTGGCACAAATCTAAGCTACGATCCTCTCATAGAGATCTAATAAAAAAGAAAAGAAACGGGCAAAAAGATGATTTTTATTTTTTAACAGTTTGGGGAACGGAAGCTAACCTTCCTTTTGGGTCTCCCCAAAAACGACCTTCCTTTTTTGAACCCATTTTTAAGAAACTCGAAAAAGAAATTGGAAAATTGAAAAAGAAGTATTTTCGAGTTCTAAGATTTTTTAAAGAAAGAACAAAATTCTTTCTAAAGGTTTCAAAAGAAAAAAAAAACTGGATTATCAAAAGCGTTCTAATTTTTAAAAAAATAATAAAAGAACTTTCAAAAATAAATCCAATTCTATTATTTAGATTGAGAGAAGTAGATGAATCGAGTGAAACTAAAAAAGAAAAAGATTCTATAAGCACCAATCGACTAATTCATAAATCATTTAGTCAAATTCGATCTACGAATTGGACAAATTATTCACTAACAGAAAAAAAAATGAAAGATCTAACTGATAGAACAAACAAAATCCGAAATCAAATAGAAAGAATTACAAAAGAAAAAAAAAAAGCAACTTCAGGAATAAATATTAGGCCTAACAAAACAAGGTATAATGGTATAAAATTACAATCACCAAAAAATATTTGGCAAATATTAAAAAGAAGAAATGTTCGATTAATCCGTAAATTACATAATTTTATCCAATTTTTCATTGAAAAGATATCCATAGATATCTTTCTATGTATCATTAATATTCCCCGAATTAATACACAACTTTTTCTTGAATCAACAAAGAAAATTATTGAAAAATCCATTTCAAATAATGAAACAAGTCCAGAAAGAATTGATAAAACAAATCAAAATACAATTGACTTTATTTCCAATATAAAAAAGTCACTTTTTCATATTCGTAATAATAAAAATTCAAAGATTTTGGGGGACTTATCCTCCTTGTCACAAGGATATGTATTTTACAAATTATCACAAACACAAGTTATTAACTTGGATAAGTTAAGATCTGTTCTTCAATATACCGAAACATCTTTTTGTCTTAAGACTTCAATAAAGAAGTATTTTGGAACACAAGGCATATGTCATTCCGAATTAAATCATAAGAAATTTCGGAATTCTGCAATGAATCGCTGGAAAATTTGGTTAAGAGGTCATTATCAATACAATTTATCTCAGATTAGGTGGTCTAGATTAATAACACAAAAATGGCGAAATAGAGTCAATCAACGCCGTACGATTCAAAATAATAAGGATTTAAGCAAATGGGCTTCAGATCAAAAAGGCCGATTAATGCATTACAACAAACAAAATGCTTATGAAGCATATTCATTACCGAATCAAAAAGATAATTTTCAAAAATACTATAGATATGATCTTTTATCATATAAATCTATTAATTATGAAAATAAGAGGACCTCGTATATTTATGGATCACCATTACAAGCAAATAAGAAACAAGAAATTTCTTATAATTACAACACACAGAAACACCAATTATTTGATATGCTGGGAGGTACCCCTATCAATAATTATCTAACAGAAGGTGATATTCTGTATATGGAGAAAACTATGGATAGAAAATATTTTGATTGGAAAAGTCTCAATTTTTGTCTTAGAAAAAAAGTCGATATTGAAGCATGGATGGAGTTCGATACCAACAGTAATAAAAACACTAAAAACGGCATTAAGAATTATCAAATAAGTGATAAAAGTCATAGGATAGGTCTTTTTGATCTTACGATTCAGCAAGATCAAGAAATCAATCCACCCAATCAAAAAAGATTTGATTGGATGGGAATGAATGAAGAAATAGTAAATCGTCCCATATCGAATCTGGAATTTTGGTTCTTCCCAGAATTTGTGCTACCTTATAATGCCTATAAAATGAAACCATGGGTTATACCAAGCAAATTACTTCTTTTAAATTTGAATATAAATGAAAATGTTAGTGAAAATAAAAACATCACTGGAAAGCAACAAAAGGATCTTTTTATCTCATCGAATAAAAAAAAATCTTTTGAATTAAAGACTCGAAATCAAGAAGAAAAAGAACCTGCAGGCCAAGGAAATCTTGGATCAGATGCACAAAACCAAGGAAATATTGGACCCCTTCTCTCAAACCAAGAAAAAGATATTGAAGACGATTCTCCTAGATCAGATACAAAATCAGATACAAAAAAAGATAAAAAGAAAAAACAATACAAGAGCAACACAGAAGCAGAACTCAATTTATATCTCAAAAGATATTTCCTTTTTCAATTGAGATGGGCTGATGCTTTGAATCAAAGAATGATCAATAATATTAAGGTATATTGTCTCCTGCTTAGACTGAGAAATCCAAGAGAAATTGCTATATCTTCTATTCAAAGTAGAGAAATAAGTCTGGATATAATGCTGATTCAAAAGAATTTAACTCGTACAGAATTGATGAAAAGGGGGATATTGATTATTGAACCCCTTCGTCTGTCTGTAAAAAAGGATGGACAATTTATTATGTATCAAACCATAGGTATTTCATTCATTCATAAGAGTAAGCAAAAAATGAATCAAAGATATCGAGCAAAAAGATATCTTAATAAGAAGAATTTTGATGAATCCATTCAAAAACATAAAAAAATAACTGAAAATAGAGACAAAAATCATTATGATTTGCTTGTTCCTGAAAATATTTTATCATCTAGACGTCGTAGAGAATTTAGAATTCTAATTTCTTTCAATTCAAAGAAGAGGAATAGTATGAATAAAAATCCAGTATTTTGCAACGGGAACAACGTAAAAAACTGGGGTCAATTTTTGGATGAAAGTACACATCTTGATAGAGATAAAAAGAAATTAATTAAATTCAAATTCTTCCTTTGGACGAATTATCGATTAGAAGATTTAGCTTGTATGAATCGTTATTGGTTCGATACCAATAATGGCAGTCGTTTCAGTATGTTAAAGATCAAAATGTATCCACGATTGAAAAGTCGTTGATGGTCAATTTTGACCATATATCCCTGTACCATATCTGGTATATGAAAGCAAAGAGATGCCCACGCGTCTTGTCTTACATTCGAGTCTAATATACCATACTAATTCAATGACGTATCCATTCATTCGATCTATAAAAAACTCAACAGAATCTTCTTAATTTTAGGACCAAATTATTCTCTTTTGTGAATGCAAAAATGTATATCCTTGTGTATACCTTATCCAACTGAAATTGAAAATTGGATTAATTGTTGATTAATTTGATTTGATAAAATCGGAACCCATCAAGATAAGAAATTCAGATTGATTGTTGTGTATACCCGATTAAAATGACTGGGATTATTATTATTACTGATAGGTAAAATTCATATATTAAAAGGGGGTTCTTTTATGGTAAAAAATTCATTCATTTCAGTTAGTTTGCAAGAAAAAAAGGAGGGATCTGTTGAATTTCAAGTATTCAGTTTCACCAATAAGATAGAGAGACTTACTTCCCATTTGGAATTGCACAAAAAAGACTATTTATCTCAGAGAGGTCTGCGGAAAATTCTGGGAAAACGGCAACGACTTTTGGCCTATTTGTCAAAAAAAAATAGAGTACGGTATAAAGAATTAATTAGTCAATTGGGTATTCGAGAGACAAAAACTCGTTAATTTGAAGAGTCATTTTGAATTAGTCGCTTAAATTTTAATGAACTTCTTTTTGCTTTCAGCAATTCATGAAAGAATGAATCGGGGAAAAACCTATGACTGCACCAGCTAAAAAAAAAGATCTTATGATAGTCAATATGGGTCCTCACCACCCATCAATGCATGGTGTTCTTCGACTCATCCTTACCTTAGATGGTGAAGATGTTATTGACTGTGAACCAATATTGGGTTATTTACACAGAGGGATGGAAAAAATTGCGGAAAACCGAACAATTATACAATATTTGCCTTATGTAACACGGTGGGATTATTTAGCTACTATGTTCACAGAAGCAATAACCGTAAATGCACCAGAACAATTGGGAAATATTCAAGTACCTAAACGGGCCAGCTATATCAGAGTAATTATGTTGGAGTTGAGTCGTATAGCTTCTCATTTGTTATGGCTTGGCCCCTTTATGGCTGATATTGGTGCACAGACCCCCTTCTTCTATATTTTTCGAGAAAGAGAATTGATATATGACCTATTCGAAGCTGCTACTGGTATGCGAATGATGCATAATTATTTTCGTATCGGAGGAGTAGCCGCTGATCTACCTCATGGCTGGATCGATAAATGTTTGGATTTTTGTGATTATTTTTTAACAAGGGTTGCTGAATATCAAAACCTTATTACACGAAATCCTATTTTTTTAGAACGAGTTGAGGGGGTGGGCATTATTAGCGGAGAGGAAGCAATAAATTGGGGTTTATCAGGACCAATGCTACGAGCTTCAGGGATACAATGGGATCTTCGTAAAGTTGATCATTATGAGTGTTACGATGAATTTGACTGGGAAGTACAATGGCAAAAAGAAGGGGATTCATTAGCTCGTTATTTAGTACGAATCAACGAAATGAAAGAATCTATAAAAATTATTCAACAGGCTCTAGAAGGAATTCCGGGGGGGCCCTATGAGAATTTAGAAATCCGGCGCTTTGATAAAGTAAGGGATTCCGAATGGAATGATTTTGAATATCGATTTATTAGTAAAAAACCCTCTCCAACTTTTGAATTGTCGAAACAAGAACTTTATGTGAGAGTCGAAGCCCCAAAAGGGGAATTGGGAATTTTTCTGATAGGGGATCAGAGTGTTTTTCCTTGGAGATGGAAAATCCGCCCCCCGGGTTTTATCAATTTGCAAATTCTTCCTCAGTTAGTTAAAACAATGAAATTGGCTGATATTATGACGATCCT